CCCGTATTTCAAATACTTCGTACAGTGCCCAATAAATTATTGGGTGTTCTTTTAATGGTTTCAGTACCTGCGGGATTATTAACAGTACCCTTTTTAGAGAATGTTAATAAATTCCAAAATCCATTTCGTCGTCCAGTAGCGACAACCGTCTTTTTGATTGGTACTGCAGTCGCTCTTTGGTTGGGTATTGGTGCAACATTACCTATTGATAAATCCCTAACTTTAGGTCTTTTTTAATTTGATTCAATTGTGAAATAACACGACGTGTGTATCTAGGGAATAGTTGCTTGAAAGTGAATTCTCCCTAGATACATCTATTCAATTCTGAATTTCTTTCGAATATATGAATTGTGCTAAAGATTCAAAACCTATTTTCATCTTAATGAAAAAAAAAAAAAGACGAAAAAAAAATCCAATAGATTTAAAACTTCTTTTTTGGTAAATCAATTGCGAAATGTTTTTCTAGAATGACCAATATCTGTTTTATATCTTCTAGGCGCAAATGTTCAATTTTCATGAGATCTTCCGGACTGTTATTCAAAAGGTCCAATAATGTATATATATTGGACCTTTTGAGGCAATTATAGACCCTGGGAGAGAATTCTGATTGGTCAATAAAAATCGATTTCAATGCTATTTTTTTTTTTTTTTTTTCTGAGTTTATCCAATTTATCGTGAAAGGTAAGAGGGGATAAAGGAACCGTGTGTTGATTGTCCTCTAAAGGTAAGTTTTCTTCTTCCTTATGTAAAAAGGGAATAAATAAATCAATCAAATTCCGGCAGGCTTCATGAAGTGCTTCTTTCGGAGTTAAACTCCCATTTGTCCATATTTCGAGAAAGAGTATCTCTTGTTTTTCATTCCCATTCCCATAAGAATGAATACTATGATTCGCATTTCGAACAGGCATGAATACAGCATCTATAGGATAACTTCCATCTTGAAAGTTATGTGGCATTTTGATAAGATATCCGCGATTTCTCTTGATTTGTAATCCAATACACAAATCAATTGGTTCTGTCAAGCTAGCTATATGTTGTGTATTATCAACGATTTCTACATAAGGTGGTAAGATGATATCTTGAGCAGTTACATATCCTGGCCCTCTGACACAAATAGACGCGTCACAAGTTCCATATAGATTACTTCTCAATACAATTTCTTTTAAATTCATTAAAATTTCATGGACCGATTCTTGAATACCCGCTATGGTAGAATATTCATGTGGGACGTTCTCAGATTTTACACGTGTGATACATGTTCCTTCTATTTCTCCAAGTAAAGCTCTTCGCATCGCAATGCCTATTGTGTCGGCTTGACCTTTCATAAGTGGAGACAGAATAAAGCGTCCATAATAAAGACGTTTACTGTCTTCTCTTGATTCAACACACTTCCACTGTAGTGTCCGAGTAGATACTGTTACTTTCTCTCGAACCATAGTAATATTATTTGATTTGATTGAATCATTTATTTCTCTTGTTTCTCTTGAAATTTCTTCAATGTTCATTTCTACACACGTCTTTTTTTCGGGGGTCTGCAACCATTATGTGGCATAGGGGTTACATCCCGTACGAAAGTTAATAGTATACCACCTCTACGAATAGCTCGTAATGCTGCGTCTCTTCCGAGACCGGGACCTTTTATCATGACTTCTGCTCGTTGCATACCTTGATCTACTACTGTACGAATAGCATTTGCTGCTGCAGTTTGAGCGGCAAAGGGTGTCCCTCTTCTGGTACCCTTGAATCCACAAGTACCCGCTGAAGACCAAGAAACCACCCGACCCCGTACATCTGTAACCGTGACAATGGTATTATTGAAACTTGCTTGAACATGAATAACCCCCTTTGGTATTCTACGTGCACTCTTATGTGAACCAATACGTCCATTTCTACGTGAACCAATTCTCGGTATAGCTTTTGCCATATTTTATCATCTCATAAATATGAGTCAGAGATATATGGATATATCCATTTCATGTCAAAACAGATTCCTTATTTGTACATCGAGTCCTTTAGTGAGTCTGATTATCCTTGTCTTTGTTTATGTCTCGGGTTGGAACAAATTACTATAATGCGCCCCCGCCTACGGATTAGGCGACATTTTTCACAAATTTTACGAACCGAAGCTCTTATTTTCATATTTGTCATTCCTTATCTTAATTCTGAATCTACTTCTTGGAAGAAAATAAGTTTCTTTTCATTTTTCATCTCGAATCATATTGAATAAAAACCACCTAATCTTTCCAATCCTTGTTGCGGAGTCGATAAATTATACGTCCTCTGGTTGAATCATAACGACTTACTTCAATTTTGACTCTATCCCCTGGCAGTATCCGTATAAAACTACGCCGGATCTTTCCTGAAACATAACCCAGGATCAGATCTTCATTATCTAACCGAACCCGGAACATACCATTGGGAAGCGATTCAGTAATTAAACCTTCATGAATCCATTTTTGTTCTTTCATTCCAGGTAAAGCCTCCTTGAAGTATCAACTAATGGAGGAGGAACGATATTAGACAACTCGTCCCTTTTCTTTTTTTTAGAAATAGGAAGAAGTTTCGGATCCAATTTGGATATTAAAAGGATTACCATATATAACACAAAATTTCTCCGCCGATTCCTTCGAGTCGAGCCTCTCGGTCTGTCATTATACCTCGAGAAGTAGAAAGAATTACAATCCCCATCCCACCTAAAATTCTAGGAATTCGTTGAGAGTTAGAATAGATTCGTAGACCGGGTCGACTGATCCGTTTTAAATTTAAAAAATTTCTATAGAGTCTTTTCCTATTCCTTCTATGTCGCAGGTTTAAAACCAAAAAAGATTTGTTTTTTTCTCGATGTTTTCTAACGTTTTCAATAAAACCTTCTCGGAAAAGTATTTTAACAATATTTTCGGTAATATTAGTAGATGCGATGCGAACCACTCTTTTTCTATCCATATCAGCATTTCGTATAGAGGTTATTATCTCAGCAATAGTGTCCCTACCCATGGTGAACTAAAATTATGGGTGCCCCAAAATTGGATATAATCAACATGTTTTTCTTTGTTTTTTTTTACTTATTTGTTTTATGAATATGAATTATTAAAGGTATATGCGTGAGACACAATCTACTAATTAATCTAGTTATTAATCTATTTCTTTCAAATACCCACTATAAACATATCAGTGATCTCATTTTATAATACCTCGGGAGCTAATGAAACTATTTTAGTAAAATTGAATTGTCTCAATTCCCGGGGGATCGCACCAAAAATTCTAGTTCCTTTTGGATTTCCTTCTTGATCAATCACAACTGCAGCATTGTCATCATATCGTATTATCATACCGCTGTCACGTTTAAGTTCTTTACAGGTACGAACAATTACAGCTCTGACTACTTCTGATTTTTCTAGGGGCATATTTGGTACTGCTTCTTTGATCACAGCAACAATAACGTCACCAATATGAGCATATCGACGATTGCTAGCTCCTATGATTCGAATACACATCAATTCTCGAGCCCCGCTGTTATCTGCTACATTTAAATGGGTCTGAGGTTGAATCATATCAATTTTTTAGGCTATTCTTCCAATGCAAAGGATGAAGAAAAAAAAAAGGAATATTTTTTGTCCAAAAAAAGAAACTTTCATCCCCAAGATTCATTTCTGTTGGTTCTACATTTTTATCCTGAAATAATGAATTGAGTTCGTATAGGCATTTTGGATGCTGCTATTGAAATAGCCCTTCTAGCTATATTTTCGGTTACTCCACCCATTTCGTATAGTATTCGACCTGGTTTAACAACAGCTACCCAATATTCAGGGGATCCCTTTCCCGAACCCATACGTGTTTCAGCGGGTCTTACTGTAACCGGTTTGTCTGGAAATACACGGACCCATATTTTTCCACCACGGCGTGCATTTCGTGTCATTGCTCGTCGACCTGCTTCGATTTGTCTAGATGTGATCCAAGCAGGTTCAAGTGCCTGAAGAGCATATTTACCGAAACAAATATGATTACCTCGATAAGATATTCCCTTCATTCTTCCTCTATGTTGTTTACGGAATCTAGTTCTTTTGGGGTTATAGTTGATGGTTGTTTCACAATTCCATCTCTACTACAGAACCGGACGTGAGAGTTTCTTCTCATCCAGCTCCTCACGAATAAAAGGATTAAAAACATTTAATTGAAATGATTAACATTTTTTGTAAAAAATAGTTTTTTTTTTAGAACGTTCTAAAAAATCTTTATTTTGTTTTGTCCTTTATCGAAGTTTATCAACTAAAAAAAAAAGTTTTCGCGGGCGAATATTTACTCTTTCAATCTCTATTTCATTTGTAGGGCTCGTTCGTGACTTCTCCCAATAGATGAATTAATCTCCGGTTCATTTCGCCATCCCGACTAGTGAATCATTAAGATTCATTTTTTCAATAAAATCTTTTGCATGCACAGGTTCCATCGTTCCCATCGCTTCGTACTTAATGATTAGGTCCGAATTCTACAATGGAGCTCATAATCCAATTTGTTCCTGAGTCAATCTTCTTAGTCTTTATTGGCTCCAAGCTCTTTATTTTTTTCTTGATTCATTTAATATTTAATTATGGATGAATCAATGAGTATTGATGCTTTATTACACTGTCTTTTATGAGATGACTCGTAGACCTTACATATTGGAATTCTATATCATTGATATTCTTTTTCTCTCTTTCTCTCATCCTTCCATTTATCCACACCTTTACTTCTTTCATTTTGTTTTACAACTTCTAATTCAAGTTTAGGCAAAAAAAATTTCAGTTGCTACAAAGATATGACTGATTTATCATATCTTGACTGGTTCTTTATATCTAGATAATACGAAGTGATGAGTTGGTTATTAGTTCATACTATGGGGTTGGTCCTTTTTTAATCCTAACCCTAAAAAACCAACGAGTCACACACTAAGCATAGCAATTATATCAAATGGTCAATTGAATTTTTATTCAACCCTATAGAATTAAGAATTAGAATTGCTCATT